CATTTCGACAACCCCAGATATTCCTTGAATATCTATATCTATACATTTTTTTAGAGATTAAACGAAATAAAATAATTGAAGTTTAACCAGCCAGAATAATGGAGGTTTCATTCATATCTTATTATGGATGGTATAAATAACAAAATTTATAAATACAATAATATAGCTATTCATTGAGAATCTCAATTTTGAATGATACTTATTTCGTATGAGCCAATAGGATGAAAAAGGTCTGCATCATTAACTATGTAAGATACACATCAACATCAATTATATATCCGGCTCCGCAAAATAAAAAGTACGATCAAAGAAATGAAGAAAATAGAAATACCAAAAAAATACAAAAAAACGGACCGGATTTTTTTGTAATATATCTGAGATGAATTTTTACTATTCCCAACCTCTGAATTCACCTAGATTCCACTTTTTGGTCTTTCAACCAACAAATTTAACCATTTGAATATTAGAGAATATCTGCGGACACCTAGATAAATTATGTATGATAATCAAGACCACTAAAATATATATATCTATTTAATAAATATATATCTATTCCCAAAATTCATTAAAATGAATATGGGAATAGATACTCATACAAAGGAATCGCCGGGAACCAGATTTGAACTGGTGACACGAGGATTTTCAGTCCTCTGCTCTACCGGCTGAGCTATCCCGACCATTCTTGACGCACTATCCTCATTTTAGGAAATTAGTTGAGTCTATGTCAACTAAATAAAAAAAAAAGAGGATCTAGGATAAAAAATTAGAGAATAATAGGGGCTTTTGGGGATAGAGGGACTTGAACCCTCACGATTTCTAAAGTCGACGGATTTTCCTCTTACTAAAAATTTCATTGGTGTCGGTATTGACATGTAGAATGGGACTCTATCTTTATTCTCGTCTGATTAATCATTTCTTCAAAAGATCCATCAGACTATGTTGGAGTGACTGATTTGATCAATGAATATTACATTTTTTCTTCAAGTTGGAATTGGAATTCATTTCATTCCCATCTTTTGTGATCGAAATCGAAATATTTCCTAATATAAGTTTGTAATTTTCATTAATCAACTGAAATAGTATTTCAGTAAACATATATATGTTTATCCTTGATCCTTTCTGGAATTTTGATAGAAGGATTCATTTCCTACTGCGAAAGGAAATGTTAATGTTGTCAACTCCATTTGTTAGAACAGCTTCCATTGAGTCTCTGCACCTATCCTTTTTTGTTTAATTTTAACTTTCTGAACTTTTACTTTTATTTTTTTGTTTTCGGAAAGCAGGATTTGGCTCAGGATTGCCCATTGTGAATTCCAGGGTTTCTCTGAATTTGAAAGTTTTCACTTGGTAAGTTTCCATACCAAGGCTCAATCCAATTAAGTCCGTAGCGTCTACCAATTTCGCCATATCCCCCCCTTTTTTTCTTTGAGATTGGGATCTCATTAGGATGTTTTTTCATTTGTATTATGAGAATGTAATACCTATTCCCATTTAAATTAAAAAAAAAAAGTTTCCTTCTATCATTGTTTAATTGATTTTCTTTCGTCTATATTGGATAGCCATATTTGGTCGAATCAGAAATGATTCTATTATCTCTGTATTCGCAATTCAATATAGAGAGATATATACCACATATCTATCTCTTTTTTATCTCCCCCCTTCTATCATTTTTTGATAGAATTTGTAATACTCGAACGTTCGATTCTTTTTCTTTTTTCCTTAGAGCGGACAGATACCGACCCTATCATAATAATTCTAATATAATTATAATAAAAAAAACTAAAAGCAAAAATCCATTTATTAATATTAATTTCGAATTCGATTCGATAGAAATATCGAATTTCTAATTACTTAATTTATATATTTTAATTTCTTTTGATAATCCATCCAATTTTTTAGAATTCTAATGTAGAATTCTATTCTATACATTATTCTCTATTCTATACATTATATTAATTATATTATTATATAAATTATTTTATATAAATCTATTATTTAATATAAATTACTTTGTCCTGTAATCTCATTATTCATTATAATAAGAATATTAGATTATAGTATTCTTTTCAATTTGAAATCTAATCTACTACTATTAGTCATTATTTCAAAGATTGAAATAAAGATTTGTATTTGAAATAGTCTATTATATTTATATTATATATTATATTTATATATATTGAAAATAGAAATAGAAGGTATTCTAGTTCTACAATTCTTAAATTATATTAATTATTTTTAGAGATGAAAACTATGTTATGAAGAGCTAATAAATAAACAATTAATAAGTAATATCCGAGTAGTTTATGAAAGAATTCATATGCATGCACAATTTGTGTTATGTGAGCCCGCTTAGCTCAGAGGTTAGAGCATCGCATTTGTAATGCGATGGTCATCGGTTCGACTCCGATAGCCGGCTTTTCTCTATTTATTTTGATTTTTTACATAATGGAGAATGTCTTTTTTTTTTATTTTCTATATACAATAGAATAAAATTCGGATA